CGAAAGCTCTGATTAAAAATTATATTTCTTTATCCCCCCACGAGGAATTGCCAAAACATTTGACTTTTGACTCATTCCAATATAAAGGAGTAGTAAATCAAATAGTAAATAGTAAATGGATTGGTTTGAAAATAAATGAGTTGTTAGTCGTAGAATATTATTCCCGTCAGACTTGAACCTCACAAAAATAACAAAGAAAAATTCATAGAATTTTGTCTGTTTTCGCCGAAATAAAAATAAATAGATCTAAGGGCCTTGGTCCGAATTTTTATTATTCACCTATCACAAACGGACAAGCGGTAATATTTTTTGCTCTTTCTTTTTCCGATATTTGTATTTTACGTATCACAGTAATGTGATTAGGAATCGAGAATTTATATCAAATTATCAAATAAGGGTCCTCTTGTTGAGATGATGGTATTTGATTTGATTCAGTAACGTCGGTGAATTAAGATAAAGATAAACGGAAAGAGAGGGATTCGAACCCTCGGTAAACAAAAGTCTACATAGCAGTTCCAATGCTACGCCTTGAACCACTCGGCCATCTCTCCTACATATATCTTATTATTGACCAGAAACCGAGTGAATAGTGAATAGCGAGTCATTCATATTATTGCAGTACAAGTGCGACTGATGAATAGTTCCATAGGAAAAATTCCTTTCAAATCAAATAAAATTTTTTATTTCTCAACAAAAATTTAGCTCATTAGCTATCCCATGGATCTAATACAAATTATTGAATCGTCCCGTGTATTTTTATATTTAAATTGTATGACATGGCATATGCATGTTATGCAAACAAAAAACAAAACGGATACTTACCTTAGTCTAATCCATTTTTTTATAGAAAAATTATTTCGTTTTGTTTTTTGTTTCTTCTTTGGATCATAACCAAATAAAAATTTCTCGAATTATCAGAATCCGCAGTACAATCCTTGGTTATTCAACTTAGATGAAATATTTATAGTTCCGTTCATTGTTATACTACGAAATTAGAATGAAATCGAATCTGATTTCAATATTTCATATCTCTCCTTGTCCAATCCAAACAAAAGGTCCACATCTTTTTTTAGAATTAGTCTGTTTTTATTTTATGTTATTTCGTACCGTACAATTCCTTTAGTTTGCGGGATCATTTTCCCCTTACCCTAAGGGTAATGAAAAGAATTATAGAATGGATTGTTAATTATGCCAAGATCTCAGATAAATGCAAATTTTATTGATAAGACCTCTTCAATTGTGGCCAATATCTTATTACGAATAATTCCGACAACTTCCGGAGAAAAAAAGGCATTTACCTATTACAGAGATGGTGCGATTTGATTCTTTTTTTTTTTTTTTTTAGGTCCAGTATTACGAGAAAGAAAAGAGACATGGTTCGAGATAGAAAAAACCAAATTATTAAAATAAACCCACGCTTGGTGAAGGTGAAGTTTGTAGATAGAACAATTCCTTCTGTCGTGTATCCTCGATTGATGCAGCCTCGGATGCTTCTATTGTTGATTTTAGTATTTAGCGAAAGGTTACACCTATGGGTTCCGTATTGCGAGTCAATCCTACTCCACTAGTACCAATAGGCAGCATAGGGGAAGAAGCACTACACCTAGGAATCAACAACATGAAAACTTTGTTATAAATTACCCTTTTCCTTATCGGTATCGGGGCTAACAAGAATGGTTGGGACAACAAACATCCATCTCGTTCGTACTTTGGGTATCCGTATAACCATCAAAGATCGTTGAAGTGACTAATTCCTGGAAATAGGGGGCGTTGAGGACAAAGAAATTGTTGGAGTTACCATTTCCATCTAGTACTAATACAGTTGGTGTTAATAAACAACCTCTTGCAGGAAGGCTGGCTAGAGATTTCTTGTAAAAATACTAGCTCCTTTCAGTTCATAATGAGAATAGTCAAATTTGAATTTCATGGATTATTTCCCTTAGTACTATGCGCAGAAAGAAGGGAGGAGCCATATGAAATGAAAATCTCACGTACGGTTCTGGAACGGAGATTCTTTGAATAGAATGAACGACCGTAACGGATGTTGGCTCAATCCGAAGGAAATTATGCGGAAGCTTTACAAAATTATTATGAAGCTACGCGACCAGAAATTGATCCCTATGATCGAAGTTATATACTCTATAACATAGGACTTATACACACAAGCAACGGAGAGCATACAAGGGCTTTGGAATATTATTTCCGGGCACTGGAACGAAACCCATTCTTACCACAAGCTTTTAATAATATGGCCGTGATCTGTCATTACGTGCGACTATCTCTACTATAGAAAGAAGGAAAAAAGATCCAATTAACTAGTAAATACTAGAATGAAATAGGTTTTCTACATATGCGTCGTCTAAAGCAACGGTTTTTATCAGCTGTAGCAAGTAAAGAGACTTCACGAGAACCAAAATTAAGAAGAAATAGATAAAACCTATATACTCCATGGATAAAGGATTGAATTGATAGAGAAAGCACCGTAAAGATCAATTAGCAA